ACGGGATTAAGATTCAAAATACAAGTACAATAAATAAGAAGACAAAGGGAGATTTTTTTCATAGATTTTGATTTGGTATCGTTATCGTTTTGGCGACATGGCCGAGCGGTAAGGCGGGGGACTGCAAATCCTTTTTCCCCAGTTCAAATCTGGGTGTCGCCTAATCACCAAAAGAATTGACATACTCCCTTCTGTTTTGCTGCTATAATTTGAAAAATTTTTCCGGCGGAAGCCAACGGAGGAAACTGATAAATCTTGATAGTCCTTCCATTACTAATGGAGTGTCTACGAGCCGAGTTTGGAATTCAATTGGATAGCAGGACGGAAATCGAATTCCGTTTTTATTTTAGTTGCGGAAAGGCCAGAAGAGACTTTGTATACATATTCATCAAAGTCTTTGAGTACTCCGGCATTCAATCAATATTAATTCGATTGAATGAGTAATTGGCTTTTACTTAGTATATATACCTGTTTTCTTTTTTCGTTAACCTCTAGTCAAGAACATAATAGGGCGTCCTCCGATTGTTTCATAGAGACAATAAGGAGACGTTAAGTTAAGGATTAGATCAAAAGAAAATGGGAAAGAAATAGGGTATGGGCTAGGTAGTGATCTACCTTATCTTCTATTTTTTTAGACTTTTTATTTAACTTAATGAAGGGCAACAAAAGAAAGAATCGATTTTTATTATTTCTACATACTATATATTAGTAGCATTTCTTTGATACTTCCAAGGGGGTCTCCGCATATTTTTCTTGTGCTTAATCGTTTCTTTTCTGATTATACTAGAACTCTTATAAGACCCCTTATAAGTTCGAGTTGGATTTATTGGATTGTTTCATCAACGATCTTAGGTCAGAATTTTTGACTCTGCGCCAGTGATTCCACTATTATTTATTAGTGAACAATAATTCAAGAATTCCGTCATAGAGATAGGGGACATAATTCACATGGATATAGTAAATCTCGCTTGGGCTGCTTTAATGGTAGTCTTTACATTTTCTCTTTCACTCGTAGTATGGGGAAGAAGTGGACTCTAGAAGTATTATTAATTGTAATTGAGTTTAGTAATTAAACTGTATCAATTTTGATATAAATCGTTCAGATCTGAAAAGCTTTTTTTAGTTGAAATTTCATTATTTCAACACTATTTCAATTTAAAATTCAATTTTTAAATTGAAATAGAAATAAAAAAATATCTCCATTTCAAAATTTTCTTGGGTTTTAGTGTAGTAATATAGTTTATGAATAATATATATGAAGAATATTCTTTCAATCAAACAAATATTTCAATTATTTCCGTGTTTGTATTTCGAAAGTAAAAAGACTACAAAGTAAAAGAAATACAAATGGTAGTAAATTTATTCCAACTGAATTCTTGATCAATTTTCTATTTCGATGAACCGACTCTTACTAAAATTAGATATGGACCTTGAGTAAGAGTTGAACTTTTTTTATTTTACTTTTTTTGTTCCTTTTTTATTATTCAAAAAGAAAAGAGTTCTGTTATTCCATTACCGTTACGTAGATACACATTTTCTATCGGAAACAACACAGACATAGTAGTTCTTTAACGAGATACTACACAGACTAAAATAGTGTCTTGTCTTGGGCGAGTCACATATTGCGCACTTCCCGTTTGTTTTAATATTTTGAAAATTTGATTTATGTTGTACTTGTTTTATTGAACGCACTATTCAAACGTTAAAAGAGGTTTACTAATCCTTTAGCCCCCCCCCCCCCTTTTTTTTTTCAAAATTCGAAGGAGTTTCCATAGATCATCTGTAAACTGATGGATCAATGACTTCTTCGTCAGAATGCTATGCTAATAAAAAGATTACTTTCATTTTCTTTTATTATACCCATCAAAAAGGCCCTTGATTCTTTTGATCGGAATTCATATTGAAAATAATCAGCAATCCGGGAATTAGAATCGTACGAGTCGCTTTTCAATTATTTCAAATTGATTGAAATCAACACAAATTAAATATAAGACAGATGGATAAAGCAAAGAAATCGAATTGGGGGGGGGCACTATATAAATTATATATAATATGTAATTGATATCCATATATATATACAGATATATAGAAATCTGACGAACTATTGTAGATTGATCTCTATTAAATTAATCCGGATTACAATACACCTTATATACACTACAATAACAATAGTAGATAGTATGGTAGAAAAGTAGATAGTATGGTAGAAAGAAATATCTGAATCTTTCTACCATACTATCGTATTTATTTCATAGAATACGGCGAATTCTAGTCTGCCCCGTTCATTTAAGACGCGAAATTTGAATCCCTTTCTTCTCTTCAATTATTGATAAGAACTAAAAAGTCCAGATTAATTCAAATTAATCACCTTGGCTGACTGTTTTGACGTATATTATAAGTAAAAAAGCGGTAGGAACTAGAATAAACAGTGCAGTAGCAATAAATGCGAGAATATTTACTTCCATAATCTCATTGTTTCGTTTTTCTTTAATTTAATTCGCAATAACTCGGGAGTTAATCCCATAGAGATAATAAATCTTTCGCTTGTAAATTCAATGGGATGAATTACATCTCGATGATATCGAATCGGATCCATCAATATCATGAATAACAATATCTGCACTATCAAATCAACTCATCGTCAAGAATTGAATAGTATAACATAGGACGATCTTTTATCCATACGGAACTCCAAATTTTATTCCTGATCCAACCAATAATTTTCCTTTTTTTTTTTTTTATCATTCTTTTTTATTCTTTCTTTTATATAACCTACAGCCCTGTTTGTACAACCATCTGATGAAGTATCATTGAACCGCCCTTACACGTACCATTGATTCTAAACAACCCCCAACAAACAATAGACGATAAATAAAAAAAAAGAGGAAGGAGTTAAGTTCGAAACTTCTTTTTTTACTGATCGAATCTAATCTCCTTGGAAAACAAAAGAAGGATGATAAATACGAGTACAGGTTTCGGTATAAAAAATCTAATATTCCATCAAATTAACTATAAATTAATTATTATTATTTATTTTTATATAAAAATAAATAAAGTTTGTTCTTTCAAGGAAACCCCTAAAAAAAAAAAAAAAAATGGCGCTCCCCTAATAAAAAAGCGATCCCTGAAAGTATTCTATTACAATAACTAAGTTATTTTATATCGTGCAAATTCCATTTATATATGGAATTCCGAGAAACATACAGTACTCTACTCTATTCGACAGAGTAGCAGTAATCGAAAAAGCCAGACCCGGTACAGTATGGTATCTCTTGGAATCCTGAATGTGCTGCTACCAATAATTGTCCTAATCCACATATGTCTATCGCTCATCAATCGAATCAGTACTAGTCAAAGAAATGAAAATTCCCCGATTGATGATAAAATTGATGATAAATGTGAAATAAAAAAGAAAAAAAAATAAAGAAGAGGGATTGCTGTTGGGAACGAAATTCGACTTACTTTCACAAAAAATAGAGAGCGGAGTTTATATATTTTTTTTTATTGGATCCGTCGGGACTGACGGGGCTCGAACCCGCAGCTTCCGCCTTGACAGGGCGGTGCTCTGACCAATTGAACTACAATCCCAAGTAAATACAATAATAAAATAAAGTATTAAAGTATAAAGTATTATGTATACCTATTTTTATTATTTTATTCTAACCCCTTCAATTTTGCATTTAGATTCAAATTGGCGTGTTGTAACAGAGCCGCGAGTGATATATATAATACTCATATTGGTATGCGCTTTAGTGAGACTGACCTGGATTACTAGTAATCCTTTCGTTATTGCCAAATAAATGGGATAATTACTTTTTCAATGAAAAGGTTTTTTTCTTTATCCCTTTCCTTCGATTGTATTTTATACTTACAGATCCTGATATGAATCTAGATCATTATCAAGATATGAATTTAGATCATTATCAAGATCCTAATTTGTTGGAAAAATAGAGTAAATAAATAGTGCTATAGATATAGCAGAGAAGAAAATTTCTCTTACATATTGGGGGATCGGGCATTTCTGGAGAGCACAAAATGGGTTAGATGATACCATTTCGTGGTAGATCGGCAGATTTTTGGGCCGAGCTGGATTTGAACCAGCGTAGACATATTGCCAACGAATTTACAGTCCGTCCCCATTAACCGCTCGGGCATCGACCCAGGAAGAATAAATTCCAGGCTTATTGATAATCCATGATCAACTTCCTTTCGTAGTACCCTACCCCCAGGGGAAGTCGAATCCCCGCTGCCTCCTTGAAAGAGAGATGTCCTGGACCGCTAGACGATGGGGGCATATCATACTTGAACGACCGCCAGGATACTATGCTGATAGTATGCACAATTTTAAAAATTGTCAATATAATGGGATGGTATGACTCGAGACAGAGGATCTTTCCATCTTTCACGATTCTATAGCATTTTTTTCCGCCAATAATTTAGTTCATAATTTAGTTCAGAGGCTGCGCCAAATTTCTTTATCAATCATTCAATGAAATATGTTGGATCCCGGTTAAATTAGTAGGTACGTGTATCAATCCAATCAATTTCGTTATGATGTCAATTACAATCGGAAAAAATCCATTGTCATTGTATTGCTATTTATCAAATCCAATATCAATAAACCATTTTATTTTAACTATATTCACTAGTATATCCTCCCCTAGAATTTTATTTAACAGACAAGTCAAATTTTTCATTTCTGAACGAATCGCTATACATATAAGATATAGTCTTATATGTACATATATTATAATAAGTCTATATACTAAACTCATAGTGACTAGTGACTTTATTCAGGAATTGAATCAAACGAGCCCTTTTAACTCAGTGGTAGAGTAACGCCATGGTAAGGCGTAAGTCATCGGTTCAAATCCGATAAGGGGCTTGGGTTTTTTCATAAATAAAAAAAAATCCGGCGGTAGTATTCCTATTTGAATTAGGAATAAAGTTATTGTGGATATTTGTAATAAATCAAAGTAACAAATTATATAATGTAATAT